CGACCTCATACGGCTCAGCAGTCAAGTTCTTTTGGTGTCTCATTTTTTTCATCTACTATATCTAATTGAATGAGATTTCTCATGGATCTATCCCTTTTTTTTTTCTCGAGTTAACCAAAACAAAAGAGGTTATGAGTTTCAAACTTTAGTTTTGCTTAATAATTTAATAAGTAATAAGTTTTATCTTTTCTCCCACCTTCATAAAACATAGGCATTTCCACTATCATTAGAATTTTCTGAAAGGTAACTATCTCGGTTTCATATATAAATTTATATAGAATCCTTGAAAAAGACTTTCCTTTATAAGAAGGAAAAGACTTACTATCTTTGGGATCTGATGCTACACCGCTGCTCAATACCTTAGGGGATCAACTCTATTACATAAGTTGATTCCTAACTTTTATCTCATATCATGACAATAAATAAGCAGTTCTTTATTGTATCGGCTCAAAACCTCGCGAATTGATCTTTACGATGCTTCCTCTATCAATTAGATCCTTTATCCATAGAATAAAGTATCTAGGCATACCTATTTCTTCCTATTCATATTTCGACTTCTATGACGTTTATTTCTTTGCTACAGCTGATAAAAATCGTTGTTTTGAACGATACATATGTAGAAAGCCTATTTTTTTATAGTATTTTTTAATGGATTTGCTCTTTCTTTCCCTTTTTATTTCTATAGTGGAGATAGTCGCACGTAATGACAGATCACGGCCATATTATTAAAAGCTTGTGGTAAGAATGGATTCCGCTCTAGTGCACGAAAATAATATTCCAAAGCTTTCGTATGTTCTCCGTTCCTTGTGTGGATAAGGCCTATGTTATAGAGTATATAACTTCGATCATAGGGATCAATTTCTAGTCGCATAGCTTCATAATAATTCTGTAAAGCTTCAGCATAATTTCCTTCGGATTGAGCCGACATCCGTTACGGTCGTCCAAAGAATCTCCGTTTCAGAACCGTACATGAGATTTTCATCTCATACGGCTCCTCTTTATGTGCATAATGAAAATAATACATAGAATAAAAAAAAGATTGAAATATTCTCATTATAAACTGAGCAGGGCTAGTGTTTTTACAAAAAATCTCTAGCCAACCTTCTTGTAAAAGATTTTTCCTTAACATCAAGTATGTTGTTACTAGATAAAAAGGGGTGACTTCAACAATTTCTTTGTCTTAAACGCCTCTTAATTTTCAGGAATTAGTCACTTCAACAGTCTTCGATGGTTATACGGGTATCCAAAACACGAACGAGATGGATGTTTGTTGTCCCAACCATTCTTGTTAGTCCCGATCCTGATAAGGAAAAGGGAGAATTTATAACAAAGTTTTAGTATTGTTGATTTCTAGGAGTAGTGCCTCTTCCTCTATGCCTCCTATTGGTACTGGCGCAGTAGGTTTGACCTAACCCTATAGGTGTAACCTTTCGCTCAATACTTTAGAATCAACAATTAAAGTATTTAAGGCTGCATTAATCGGGGATACACGACAGAAGGACTTGTTTTATTTACAAACTTCACCTTCAACAAGCGTAAATTTATTTCAAAATATTTTTTCTTTCTATCCCGAATAATCTTTCTTTCTCCTAAGACTGAGAGCGGTAAAAAATTAAGACTGAGAGCGGTAAAAAATTTTATATTTATATAAAATATAAAATATATATATAAATAATAATAATATATATAAATAATATATAAATAATAATAAAAAATAACATAATCAAATCGCACCATCTCTGTAATAGGCGAATGCCTCTTTTTCTCCTGAAGTTGTTGGAATTATTCGTAATAAGATATTGGCTACAATTGAAAAGGTCTTATCAATAAAATTTCCATTTATTCGAGATCTAGACATATGAAGAAATCCATTATATAATTTCTTTTAATTACCTTTTCGTGAGAAAAGAATCCCACAAACAAAGGAATTTTACAGTACGAAATAACATAAAAACAGACTCATTAAAAAAGATAATTTTCTATTCAAATTGTTTCTTTTTGATGGGAATCGCTAAAAAATAAGAAATATTTGAATCCAATTAGATTTCATCCATATAGTAGTATAAGAATGAAGGGAACTATTCCAATTTCATCAAGAAGAATCAAAGAATTTATCCTACAGATTAGGATAATTCGAGAAATTTTGATTGAATTAAATTCTGTATGACCAAAGAGGAAAAAGAATCGAATAATCATTCTATGATGGATGAAAATAGAATAACTATACGTTTTGTGTTGTGTGTATAATGGGTATACGCTATAGAATCAAATATCAAAATTCCTGGGACGTTTTGGAATAAACCTATGGGGTAATAAGTTGGGGTAAGGGGTTCTTGTTGAAAGATCTAAAACGGGAAAGGAAAGTCATTTTCGAATTTTTATGAAAATAGAATAATAGTCTAATAATAGTCTAAACTAAATAGAATCAATGATCTAAAGATATCCATTAAACATAGTCTAAAAAAATGGATCAATCGGTGGATTCGTTCCAATTCATTTA